GAGGAATGTTTCCAATAAATATGGTTTGTTCTTGCATATCCCTACAGGTTTTCCAAATGAATCCCGCGGGTACATATAATTCAGAAGAATATGTGAGTGATTCATACACAGCATCTCTTTCTTTTATCAAAGGTTCTACCAATTGATATGTTTCCACAAATAATTGAAATTCAATTTCTTGATCTGTATCTTCAATTTTTGGAAACTTATAAAGTTCTTCCGTCAAGCCCTGATCAATGAACCTACAAAATCCCTCAAATTGTATCTGGCCAAACCCAGGTATTGTAGACATTGCCTCATTTCCATCCCGGAGCATCTTTAGTTTCCCATTTTATAGAAAAAATCCCATTCACTTTCCAAGGCTCATTCTTCATCGAACCGTATGGATTGATCTAGCAATGATGGAATGTATATTCTGTTTACTGAATCACATGAAATTTGACCCAACTACATATCATAGATGTAATGTATGAAATACGTATGAGCGGAGAAATAAAGAAAATTTTCTACTCAAATTAGAATTTGCAACAGATACAAATTGAAATGAATTCATAAAACATGCCTGGAAACAAAATTATGACGCTTAGACTTATGGAGTCTTGTATAGAATATCAAATGTCTAGAATATCAAAAGGGATCCTTATACCTATCTATTATTATGATATTAGGATCCCGTTAGGTACCAGAAAAGTAAATGGATTCGGGATTTGATCTGTTCTCTATGAATGAGATAAAGACGGAATAATCAGGAACCGCATAGAGTTTACTTTTTTTTTTTATTTTAGCACTTAACCTTTTTCGTGGATTACATTGTTAAAAAAATGATTCGTGGAGAAGAGAGGCATTTTTACCTATTTGTTAGTCGAATTCGTAGAATACGATTGAAGTGCGCAAGAGGCATTGTATTTCTTAAGTACACGAAGATATAGCTATCTGCATATCGCTTATCCCAGTTCCACTTGGGGCAACGCGGGCCGCGCCATATCATAATTTTGATTTTATAGTCAATCAATCTATTCAATGAAAATTGAAGCACGTTAATTACCTTAATCCCATATAAGCATATCATATAGAAATAAAATCCCTTATTAGGTATATCTGTGTAACAATTTTTGTTCTAGGGTTTACATATGCACCTAATTGTTGTTATAATTGAAATGGAAAAGGATTTCTTATTGAAAATAATGAATACTTATTAGTTGCGTATCCATTTCATTTTCTTATGACATTAAGGAAACACAATTTTAGATTCAAGAAATTTGAATGAATTCACAGTCAATAGTTAATTGGTCCAATTTGCCCTGAATTTTTCATTATTTGGCGGAAAATCAACATTTTTCGTTCATATAGAAAAAGGAGAGACGCTTTTAGGCGTTTTGTGTTTTGAGATTTGAGATACAATTAATCGGAGTGTATCCACCGGCTTCAATAAAAAGGGGCGGTTTTTTTAGGTTTATTAGTAAAGGGATAAGTAAAATGGGATTCAAGATGCAAATCCAATAAAAAGGGGGTAATATTTCTACCTATTTTTATTGTTTTGGCGGCATGGCCGAGCGGTAAGGCGGGGGACTGCAAATCCTTTTTCCCCAGTTCAAATCCGGGTGTCGCCTGATCAATAAAAACTAGAAACCCCCTTGCTTACATAAGTCGACGAATCCTTGCCTAGCAGAAACAGAGGAAAAGGACTCGAACCGACCATACTTTACTTGATTCATTTTAAGAATCGGGAGGTTCTGTAAAAGACTGTCAATCCTTGTGCCCGGGAGGATTAGAGTATAGGATAGGCTATCAAGACTTTCAGTACTTGTGTACTGTCTACTGACTGATTCTTGGATTAGATAGTTGAATGGGGAATTAGTAATTGTGTAAAGGGTAGAAAATACTTTGTATACAGACTCACGAGAGTATCTGAGTGCTCAGACATTCAATCATTATTGGATGAATAATTGGCTTTAATAAAGGAATAAAAGTTGAAAAAAACCTCTTTATTTTTTGTAACACCCAAACAAGAATTTCATAGAGGGTCCCCCAAGTATTTCACATAGACGCTCGGGAGATCTAAGGATTAGATCAAACGGGAGATAGAGATATGTGATAGATAGTGATCTATCCTGATTGTATATTGTTATGCTTTTTTCTTATGAAGGATAACAAAAGAAACAATGGGTCTTACTATTCCTACATGTTCCATTAATAATATTCCCTTGATAATTCCAAGAGAGTCACTGTTGCTTGTGCTTAATGCTTCCCAATTCTACCAGAAATCATATATGAACTTGTTATGGATGGAGTTGTTGGGTTGGTTCATCAATAGCCTTTGGTCAGAATCCTGTTTTGACTCTGTACCATTGATTACATTATTATTAGTGATCAATAATGAAAGAATTTCTTCATATTCATCAAGGTAGGGGACATAATTCACATGGATATAATAAGTCTTGCTTGGGCCGCCTTAATGGTAGTCTTTACATTCTCTCTTTCACTCGTAGTATGGGGAAGAAGTGGACTCTAGGGTCATTACAAATTTCATTGAGTTGGGTAATCAAAACTGTATCAATAGTTTCATAGATCGTTCTGCAAAGCGTTTTTAAAGAAAAAGATCTCTGTTTCAAAATTATACTGGAATCCGGTAAAATGATGTAATAAATAAAGAATAACCTTTCAATCAAACAAATATGTCAATGATTCCCATGGTCATTTTTTGAAAGTAAAGGGAATACACATGATATTAAATTTTTTCCAACCTAATAATTCGTCCTAAATAGTCTATTTCGATGAACCGGCTCTTACTAGAATTATATATATATTATAATGAGGGGCAACCAATCTCCTTTTTTATTTGTTTCCCTCTCTACTGTTCAAAGAGGAAGTCTATTTATTAATATGTGGATACGTACTTTCTACCGAGGGAAACATCGGTATCGTTTTTATCCAACGAAGTACTACGCATAATAAAATCTTGCGTGGGGCGATTCACATATTGCGCATTTACCTTTGTTTTAGACTGCTAGAAATCTTATTTATGCTTTTTATCGACTCACTTAATACCACGGTTCGCGCGAATAAGTGGGATCCACTACTCTTTTTCCAAATCTTAAGAATTTACCATGGAATTCGTTGAACCATCTGTTAACGGCTCAATCAATTAATCCTTAATGCTAAAAAAGGGGATTACTTAATTTATTTTATATAATCTATTCTATGCCCATACCATATCTTCTTCCATTGATTGTTTTGGCGTATCCTGGGATCCATATTTGAAATAAATAATAAGAAACCTAGTAAAGTAATTAGAACTGCAAGACCTATACCTATTACCTATAGGGTAAACGCGGATATTCTATTATCTCGGATTGATCGGAATCACTACTAATCAAATGGATGTAGCAAAGAATTCGAATTGGGATACTATTTATATGTACATAATATGAATATACATATTACGTTACGGATTGATCCTAAACCTATATCTTTATATTTATATAATAGAGTCCAACCTTATAACTTTAATACATTATACAATAATATACAATAATAGATAGTGTGGTAGAAAGCTTCATATATTTCTTTCTACCATACTATCAGATCTCATATACGGCGGATTCTAATACGCTCGTTGAAAACGTGGAATTTGAATCCTTTTAATTTATTCCATTATTGATAAGAACTAAGAAATAAAGCTTGATTCAAATTAATCATTTTGACTGACCGTTTTTACGTAAATGATAAGTAAAAAAGCGGTAGGAACTAGAATGAACAGTGCGGTAGCAATAAATGCGAGAATATTTACTTCCATAATTTCATCGTTTTTTTACTTCAAAATAACTCGGGATCTAATCCCATAGAGATTCTAACTCCTGTAAATTCAATGGGAGGAATGTGTCCCGATGATATTGAATCGGATCAATATAATGAATAACAATATCTGCGCTATCAAATCTATTCATTGTCGAGAATGGAATAGTATAACATAGGAAGATCTTTTATCCATACTGAATAAAAAATGGAATTCCCGATCCAACCAAGAATCCCTCGAATTTATAATTCTTTTCCATTCTTTATTTTCTATAACCTACCCTACTGTCTTCTTTATAAGAAGCATCTAATGAGGTATCATCTAACCCATCTTACATCTCCATTGGCCACAAACCCAACATAACATAGTAGAAGTTAAACTAAAAAAATTTCATATTTCGACGAATTAACTATTTTTTTAGTTTGTTCTTTCTTCGATAGGACTCTTCAAAAAATAGTAAGAAAAAAATTCAGCGTGCAATTTAAATGAGATAGATAGATTGTTGCCAATTAGTAATTGAGGTTCATTTTTTATCGTACAATAAACGAATCCAAATTTGTGTATGCGTTCCGGTGAAACAAACATATGGGTATTCGATTCCATTACATAGATCAGGAGCAATCAAAAAAGCCGGACAAGTGCTGTATTTTCTCACTTAGAAATTAAATGCGAAACAACCCCGCTGTGAATTCCGCGTCTTGTCCCCCCCCACCTTCGCAGAAAATAAAGAGATGAATTGATGGAGTCATCATATACTAGATCGGGACTGGCGGGGCTCGAACCCGCGACTTCCGCCTTGACAGGGCGGTGCTCTGACCGATTGAACTACAATCCCAGAGAAATAAGATATACAGCATACATATTCTTAGCTTAATGATTATGATTTGATTCAAACTCTTTCTATTTATAATTTATAATAGTCGTATTGTAATACGAGAAACGGGTGATATATTAATATCTACATGGACATGTATATGTACTTTAGTTTAGTTATAACGACACGGATTACTATGGACATGTATATGTACTTTAGTTTAGTTATAACGACACGGATTACTAGTGATCCTATTGTCAAATCGATTTATAATAAATGAAATCTTTCAATTTTCAATTAAATGAAAAAAAGATTCTTTTTCTTTAATACCTTCTCTATAATTCCCTATATTTCATTTACAGATCATGATATGAATCTAGATTATTAAAA